CAAATCCTCCGTACAGTACCCAATAAGTTATTGGGTGTTCTCTTAATGGTTTTAGTACCAACGGGATTATTGACAGTACCCTTTTTGGAGAATGTTAATAAATTCCAGAATCCATTTCGTCGTCCAGTAGCTACAACGGTTTTTTTGATCGGTACCGCGACAGCTCTTTGGTTAGGTATTGGAGCAACATTACCTATTGATAAATCTCTAACTTTAGGACTTTTTTAATTTTAAGTTGATTTAACCGTGAAATAGTACGCGTATGTATCTAGGGAATAGTCGCTTCAAAGTGAATTCTCCCTAGATACATCTCTTCAATTTCATTATCAATCCATTCTGGATATACGGATGATGCTAAGGATTCAAAACCCATTTTCTTCTTTTCTTTCTTTCTAAAAAGATGAAATAATCCCAATGGATTTAAAACTTATTCTTAGGTAAATCAATTGCAAAATGCTTCTGTAGAATGTCCAATATCTGTTTTACATCTTCTATGCGAAGATGTTCAATTCTCATAAGATCTTCTTGACTGTTATTCAAAAGGTCAAATAATGTATGTATATTGGACCTTTTGAGACAATTATAGGTCCTGGGGGGCAATTCTGATTGGTCAATAAAAATACATTTCAATGCAATTCCTTTTTTGTTTTTCCTTATATTAGCCAATCTATCATGAAAGGTAAAAAGGGATACAGTAAACCTGTTTTGATTGGCTTCTAAATTTAAATGAATGTCCTCTTCCTCCGCATGTAGAAAAGGAATAAATAAGTCAATCAAATTACGGGAAGCTTCGTGAAGTGCTTCTTTAGGAGTTAAACTTCCATTCGTCCATATTTCAATAAAAAGTATCTCTTGTTTCTCATTCCCACTCCCATAAGAATGAATACTATGATTCGCATTTCGAACAGGCATAGATACAGCATCTATAGGATAACTTCCATCTTGATAGTTATTTGGGGATTTCATACGATATCCGCAATCCCTCTCGATTTGTAATTCAATACACAAATTAATTGGCTCCGTCAGGCTAGCTACATGCTGTGTAGTATCGACTATTTCCACAGAAGGTGGTGAGATGATATCTTGAGCAGTTACGTTTTTAGGACCCCTGACGCAAATGGATGCGTCACGAGTTCCATACAGATTACTTCTCAATACAATTTCTTTCAAATTCATTAAAATTTCATGTACTGATTCTTCAATACCAACTATAGTAGAATATTCATGTGGTACCTTATCAGATTTTGCACGTGTGATACATGTTGCTTCTATTTCTCCAAGTAAAGCCTTTCGCATCGCGATACCTATCGTATCTGCTTGACCTTTCATAAGCGGGGACAGAACGAAACGGCCATAATAAAGACGCTTACTGTCTGTTCTTGATTCAACACACTTCCACTGTAGTGTCCGAGTGGATACTGCTACTTCTTCTCGAACCATACTAATATTATTGCAGATCATTGAATCATTTATTTCTCTTGAAATCCATTCAATTCTTATTTCTACACACGTCTTTTTTTAGGGGGCCTACATCCATTATGTGGCATAGGGGTTACGTCACGTACGAAACTTAATAGTATACCACTTCTGCGAATGGCTCGTAATGCTGCATCTCTTCCGAGACCAGGGCCTTTTATCATGACTTCTGCTCGTTGCATGCCCTGATCCACTACTGTACGAATAGCATTTCCTGCTGCGGTTTGAGCAGCAAATGGTGTCCCTCTTCTTGTGCCTCTGAATCCACAAGTACCCGCGGAGGACCAAGAAACCACCCGACCTATTACATCTGTAACAGTTACAATGGTATTGTTGAAACTCGCTTGAACATGAATAACTCCTTTTTGTATTCTACATCCATTCTTACGTGAACCAATTCTTGGTATAGGTTTTGTCATATTTTATCATCTCATAAATATGAGTCAGAGATATACGGATATATCCATTTCATGTCAAAACAGATCCTTTATTTGATTTGCACATCGGGCCGTTTAGAAAGTCCCTTTTTAGAAAGATTACCCCTGTCTCTGTTTATGTCTCGGATTGGAACAAATTACTATAATTCGCCCCCGCCTACGGATCAGTCGACATTTTTCACAAATTTTACGAATGGAGGCCCTTATTTTCATATTTGTCATTCCTTAATGCCGAATATACTCCTTGGAAGAAAATAAGTCTCTTGAAATTTTGAACCTCGAATTGTATCCCCATGAAAGGAATGCTTAAATTCAAATAAAAGCCACCTAATCATTCGAATCTTTGTTGCGAAGTCTATAAATTATACGTCCCCTAGTTGAATCATAACGACTTACTTCGATTTTGACTCTATCTCCTGGTAGTATCCGTATAAAACTCCGTCGGATCCTCCCCGAAACATAACCTAGAATCAGATCCTCATTATCTAAACGAACTCGGAACATACCATTGGGAAGTGATTCAGTAATTAAACCTTCGTGAATTAATTTTTGTTCTTTCATTCCAGGTAACCCCCTTGAAGTATCAACTAATGGAGGAGGAGTGATAGTAGACAATCCGTCTTTCCTCTCTTTTTCCAAATAGCAAGTTACGGATCAAATTCGGATACCAGAAGGATCACCATATATAATACAAAATTTCTCCCCCAATTCCTTCTAGTCGAGCTTCTCGATCTGTCATTATACCTCGAGAAGTAGAAAGAATTACGATACCCATTCCACCTAAAATCCTAGGAATTCGTTGATAGTTGGAATAGATTCGTAGACCGGGTCGACTGATACGCTTTAAAATATTTCGATATGTTCCCTTCCTATTCCTTCTATGTCGCAGGGTTGAAACCAAAAAATATTTGTTGTTTTCCCGATGTTTCCTAACGTTTTCAATAAACCCTTCTCGTAGAAGTATTTTAACAATGTTTTCGGTGATATTAGTAGATGTTATTCGAACCGTTCCCTTTTTATCCATGTTAGCATTTCTTATAGAAGTTATTATATCGGCAATAGTGTCCCTACCCATGACGAACTAGAATTCTTGGTGCCTCACAGTTTTGATATAATCAACATGTTCCACTTTTTTTTTTTTTTTTCTTATTTATTTATGAATTAGTAAAGGTATATGCGTGAGACACAATCTACTAACGTGATCTATTTCAGATACCTTACTACACTCCATACTCTATTATGGTCTCATCTACTCGTATTTATATATTTATAAGACTTCAGGAGCTAATGAGACTATTTTAGTGAAACTCAACTGTCTCAATTCCCGAGCGATCGCTCCAAAAACTCGAGTTCCTTTTGGATTTCCTTCTTGATCAATCACAACTGCTGCATTGTCATCATATCGTATTATCATACCGTTGTCACGTTTGAGTTCTTTACATGTACGCACAATTACAGCTCTGATCACTTCTGATCTTTCGAGAGGCATATTGGGCACTGCTTCTTTGATTACAGCAACAATAACGTCACCAATATGAGCATATCGCTGATTACTAGCTCCTATGATTCGAATACACATCAATTCTCGAGCCCCGCTGTTGTCTGCTACATTCAAATGGGTCTGAGGTTGAATCATATCATTTTTTGAATCTGCTCTTTCAATGCAAAGGGCAAAGGAAAAAGAGAGAAATATTGTCTTCCCAGAAATCAAAAAATCTGCGATTGTATTTTTCATCACAAATACCCTTCAAATACCTATCACGCGATAATGAATTGAGTTCGTATAGGCATTTTGGACGCAGCTATTTCAATAGCTGCTCTGGCTACAGTTTCTGATATTCCGCCCATTTCATAAAGTATTCGACCTGGTTTAACGACAGATACCCAATATTCGGGAGATCCTTTCCCCGAACCCATGCGTGTTTCGGTAGGTCTTACTGTAACGGGTTTGTCGGGAAATATACGTACCCATATTTTTCCACCGCGGCGCGCATACCGTGTCATTGCCCGTCGTCCTGCTTCTATTTGTCTAGATGTGATCCAAGCGGGTTCAAGTGCCTGAAGAGCATATTTACCGAAACAAATATGATTGCCTCGATAAGATATTCCCTTCATTCTTCCTCTATGTTGTTTACGGAATCTGGTTCTTTTGGGGTTCTAGTTGATGGTTTTTTCTCAATACCATCTCTACTGCAGAACCGGACATGAGAGTTTCTTCTCATCCAGCTCCTCGCGAATGAAACGATTCAATAATATTACAGATGCACATGTATTTATTTAATGAATAATACACGGACGGATTTATTGATATTTAATCTGTCACACAGCAATCCGTATATCTTGTATATTATCTTGTATATATAGCTAGACGTATATTTCTATTTATATGGGATAATGCCTTTCTTTTGAAAATGAATTCTTGACCTTTACCGAATCCGTCAAAATATTGCAATCCAATAATGGCTTCGCGGGCGAATATTTACTCTTTCCTTACTTTCTTCATTTGTAGGTTGAACCTATGACCTATCAGAATAAATCAATTGGTTCCTGGTTGATTCCGCCATCCCACCCAATGAATCATTAGGATTTGTTTTTAATAGAATCTTCTGCAGTCACAGGTTCCGTCGTTCCCATAGCTTTTCATTAATGGCTAGGCCTGAACTATGCAATGGAGCTCCTAATGAAATTCGTTCCCGAGCCAATCTCCTCAGTCTCTATTGACTCGAGGCTCTTTATTATTTGTATTTTTCTTATGAACCTTATTCATCTAATTACTAATTATGGACGAATCAGTATTGATGCTTTATCACACTGCTTTTTATGATAATGATGTGATTGATAGACCATACATATTGGAATCATATATCATGGAGATTCTCCTTCTCTCTTTCTCTCGCCCTTCCATTTACCCACATCCTTCTATTTTCCTTTCCCTTTCCAAGCCATAAATGGACTTTTCCTTTATGGAAAAAAAAAGATTTCAGTTGTTACAACTATATGATCGATACATCATATAGTGACTGGTTCCTTGGATCTCGATAATACAAAGCAATGAGTTGGTTACTAGTTCTTATAGTTATTAGTTAGGGGCTGGTCTGTTTTTTTTTTTTTGAATCCCAACTCTAAAGAAAAAACCAACGAGTCACACACTAAGCATAGCAGTTCTACCAAATGGTCAATCGAATTTTTATTCAACCCTATAGAATTAGAATTGCTCATTTTTCATTTTTTTTTTTTATTGAAGTGAAAAGGAATAGTTTGTAGTTTTTGTTCTATCGCGGAATAGAATGGCAAGCAAAGGAGGGACCATTATTTCTCGTCTACAAATATCCAAATTTTGATGCCCAATATTCCATAGGCGGTTTGAACTGGATAGGAACAATGATCAATTTTAGCTCGAATGGTTTGTAGGGGAACCCTACCTTCTCTGATCCATTCGACACGTGCAATTTCTTTTCCGTCGATACGCCCTGCAATTTCCACTTGAATTCCTTTTGTGTCTGCTTCTTCAGTTAATTCAATAGCTTTTTTCATTGCCTTTCGAAACGAAACTCGATTCTTTAATTGTAGAGCTATATATTCTGCAAGAATATTAGGTTGTCCATAAGGTTTTGCAACTCTTGTAATAGCAATGTTAAGTCTCCGGTTCACAGAATGAAACCCCTTTTGTACATTGATCTGTAATTCTTTGATTCCTCGTGTTTGGCCTTCTATTAACAAGTTTTGGAATCCAATATAGATTATGACCTGGATCAGATCCATTTTTTTTTGAATCTCTATATGTGCAATTCCAATTCCTTCGAAACTTGAGGATATTCTTATATTTTTTTGTAAATATATCTTGATACAATCCCGTATTTTTTCATCTTCCTGTAGACCTATGTAATAACTTTTTGGTTGTGCGAACCAAAGGGAACGATGACTTTGGGTTTCCCCAAGTCGGAAACCAAGTGGATTTATTTTTTGACCCATCTTTTTTTTCTCTCTCTCTTTCTTTCTCTATATATCTTTCTATTATAGGATCTCTCCATACATTTTTTGTTTCTAAAAATATATCCTGATCCGTTTTCTTTTTAGATCTATCCTTCAATACAATAATTATATGACAAGCGAGTCTTTCTATTGGATAACTACGTCCTCTAGCCCGGGGTTTGAACTTTTTCACGATAGTACCCCCATGGACTTCGGCTTTACTAATGACTGAATCAGCTTCGTTGAAACTTTTATTGTGACTAGCATTTGCTGCTGCAGAATAAACCAGTTTAAAAATGGGATAAAATGCTCGATAAGGCATGAGTTCCAGTAACATAAGTGTTTTCTCATAGGAATGTCCACGAATCTGATCAATGACTCTTCGTGCTTTGTGAGCAGACATAGATACATGTTGAGCTAAAGCTTGTACTTGTGTGTTCGAGCTCCTCTTCATCTTCTGCTTTTTCAAGGTCTTCTTCCACTTTCTCCACTTTGACATAAGGTTCACCTCCCACCAATGAACGACGAGCACCTACTTTGATTTTCTTTTTTATTTTATTAAAGGAGAGATCTAGTATCGTTTCTCGCATGTCCCCGGAAAGTCAGAGTAGGTGCGAATTCTCCCAATTTGTGACCCACCATACGATCTGTTATATAAATAGGTATATGTGCCTTTCCATTATGAACGGCAATTGTATTGCCGATCATTGTGGGTATAATGGTAGATGCCCGGGACCAAGTTCCTATTATCTCTTTTTCCTCTCTCATGTTGAGCTTCTCCATTTTTGCCAATAAATGATTATCTACAAAAGGATTTTTTTTTAGTGAACGGGTCACGGCCGATTACTCCTTAAAAAAAAATATTGTAAATATTTATTTGATTTTGAATATTCCTATTTACGGCGACGAATAATTTTTTTTTGACTGAATTTTCTCTATAAGAGGTAGAATAGAATAACCCGGTTGAAGCGTAATGATCATACGTCTGTAATGCATTTCCCATAATAGGTCCCATTCTTCTACCCTTTCCCGGGAGTCGATGACTATTTATAGCTATTACTTTGACGCCAAAGAAGAGTTCGACCCAATGCTTTATTTCTGTCCTAGTTGATCCTGATTCGACATTAGAAGTATATTGATTGTTCCCCAATAACCGAATACTCTTTTCTGTAAAGACTGCATATTTGATTCCATCCATAAATCCACTTTCTTCCCCACGAGTTCCAGTATCGATAAGAATTCTAGTTCTTACTCTTCATATGTTATGGTTGGTATGAATATACCATACCAATTCGTTATGTATGGATGATGAGATTCCATTGATACAGAGCCAATTCCAATAGACTTATTGAATATTCCCGTTGGCCTGCATCCAGCAGGAATTGAACCTACGAATTCGCCAATTATGAGTTGGGCGCTTTAACCATTCAGCCATGGATGCTTCGCGGGGGTCATTGTACATTGTGAATGACCCAATTCCAATTGAATTGGATTCCTTAGGAGGAATCAATGAGAGGACATCAATTCAAATCCTGGATCTTCGAATTGAGAGAGATCAAGAATTCTCACTATTTCTTAGATTCATGGACCAAATTCGATTCGGTGGGATCTTTCA